CAAAGACCTACCCGGTGTTAGGTATCACATTGCTAGAGGAACCTTAGATGCTGTAGGGGTGAAGGATCGTAAAAAAGGGCGTTCTAGTGCGTTGCAGAACATTGTCATAACTTGTATCACTACAACGACTCCGTATCAGTTGTTCTGATATGTTAAATGTGTAGCCGACCCAGCATTGCCAGGGGACTGAAGCCTGCTACTACAGAGATTGATAGATATTAATTATTATCTATCTATTTGTATGAAACAACTTGGTGTCTAAGGTGTTCTATTCCAGTAATTTGAGTTTTACCTGGACTCTCACCTAGAAAATCTTAGGACCTCTTTTCCTCTTGGAACAGGTTTAGATTACGACTACGGAGATTCGGTGAAGGCTTTATGCACATCTACTGATTGGATTGATAAACCTACGGACATTCCCAGTAAGATAACTGAATTGCAAGATTTTCTTCTCCTATATCTAGACTTCGACTTCTTCCATCCGTGGAATAGGAGAAAACGGATACTCAACGTGCGATGAGTAAATATGATTTGCATCCTAAAAAATAAATGGTTCAAAATCATTTGAGTAGAAACTATTCAATCATGTGGAAAGCTGTATTCGATGAAAGTCGCACGTGCAGTTTGGAGGGAGATCCTCGACTAACCGGTGGATCCACCCTACAATATGGAGTGAAGAAGCCAAAATAGTAGCTTGAGATACCATTGAAATAAAAGAATTGATTGAAATCTGACATATTTATATTTGTAAACTCGTGTTACATCGGAGCAGTGTAGCGAACAGAAAGAAAAATATCGAATCAGATCCAATTTATCGTAATCGATTAGTAAATATGCTAGTTGATCGTATCCTGAAAAATGGCAAGAAATCACTGGCTTATCAGATTTTTTATCAGGCTATGAAGCGGATTAGGTAAAAGACAAATAGGAACCCACTGTCTGTTCTGCGGCAGGCGGTGCGCGGGGTAACTCCCGATGTAGTGACAGAAACCAAACGTGTAGGTGGATCAACTTATCGAGTTCCCGTTGAAGTAGTACCGGCAGAGGGAAAAGCTTTGGCTATCCGGTGGTCATTAATCGCGTGTCGGAAACGCTCAGGTCGAAGTATGGCTTCAAGATCGAGTGATGAATCAATGGATGCCGCCAGGAATTCCGGTAGTGCCATACGGAAGAAAGAGGAGACTCATAAAGTTGCGGAAGCTAACAAAGCTTTTGCTCATTTCCGCTAGTTTCGGATTCGTTCCAATCCACAATCTTTCCGTCGTGGATTGGAACCGGGGCACAAACTATCGGGGAATCAGAAAACACTATGAAGAAATGGTTGAGTGAGGAGTCAACGACGAATAACGGGTGTCTAAGCCACAAGTGGGGATCGGCAACTACTTCTTTTTAGGTTGTTAATTATTAGACTCCTCCTAACCTAATAGGATAGCGGGGGGGGGGGGAGAGGGCCAATGCAGAGTTGCGGAGTGCCTCGCAAAAAGGCTTGACGCGTGACCAGTTTTTCAGAGACTGAAGTTTATTGAGGTGCGCACCGCATACCGCATGGGGTAAAAATTGAATTTTCTCTTTTGGAAAAGGAAAGCCTTGTTGTAAAACAATGGCTAGAAATTGTTTGAGGTATCAAGAAGAAGCCCCCATATCCGAAAATTCTGGGGACTCAATTAATTTCGGTTGACACAGATAGGTTTTTGTGATATATTACTAATTAACAAGCTTACTAGCCTGGGGAATCACCAATTATTTCTCGAAAACCGAAAATTACCATGACCGCAACTTTAGAACGACGCGAAAGCGCAAGCTTATGGGGTCGCTTCTGCGACTGGATCACCAGCACCGAAAACCGTCTTTACATCGGATGGTTCGGCGTCTTAATGATTCCCACCTTACTAACCGCAACCTCTGTATTCATCATTGCTTTCGTCGCAGCTCCTCCTGTAGATATTGATGGTATTCGCGAACCCGTTTCTGGTTCTTTGTTATACGGTAACAACATTATCTCCGGTGCTATCATCCCTACTTCTGCAGCTATTGGGTTACATTTCTACCCAATCTGGGAAGCAGCTTCCGTCGATGAATGGCTTTACAATGGTGGTCCTTACGAACTTATCGTTCTTCACTTCCTACTTGGTGTAGCTTGCTACATGGGTCGCGAATGGGAACTAAGCTTCCGTTTAGGTATGCGTCCTTGGATTGCTGTTGCGTATTCGGCTCCTGTCGCAGCTGCTGCCGCCGTCTTCCTGATCTACCCAATTGGTCAAGGAAGTTTCTCCGACGGTATGCCTCTAGGCATTTCTGGTACTTTCAACTTCATGATCGTCTTCCAGGCTGAGCACAATATCCTTATGCATCCCTTCCACATGTTGGGTGTAGCTGGCGTATTCGGCGGCTCTCTATTCAGTGCTATGCATGGTTCTTTGGTAACTTCTAGTTTGATCAGAGAAACAACTGAGAATGAGTCTGCTAATGCAGGTTATAAGTTCGGTCAGGAAGAAGAAACCTACAACATCGTAGCTGCTCACGGCTACTTCGGTCGTTTGATCTTCCAATATGCTAGCTTCAACAATTCTCGTTCTCTACACTTCTTTTTAGCTGCTTGGCCCGTAGTAGGTATCTGGTTCACCGCTTTAGGCATTAGCACCATGGCATTCAACTTGAATGGTTTTAACTTCAACCAATCCGTGGTTGACAGCCAGGGTCGTGTTATAAACACCTGGGCTGATATCATAAACCGTGCTAACCTAGGTATGGAAGTCATGCATGAACGTAACGCTCATAACTTCCCTCTAGACTTGGCTTCTGTTGAAGCTCCTTCTATAAACGGATAATATCCGTCTGGTTTTGTGGCACAACTGGATGCCAAATCTCTTAACTCCAGAGGAGGAGGTTTGGTGTCCAACGAGTTGAAAGTTCGTGCGGTAGAACGAATGGAAAGGATGATAACAGCTTGTCACAATTTCACGATTATCAGTTTCCAACCTTGAATTCTGAAAACTATTTGGAATATCCTTCTGCGATTTAATAGATTGCGAAGTTTCCTACTCCGATTTGGGGAATGTAATCCCCACCCCACATATTTGGATAAAAAATAAAAATTGAGATTGCATTCCTCATTTCAAAGATTTTCTATTGTCTTGCTATATACATAAAGTTAATATGTATGTGTATCAACCCAAGAACCTATCTAGCTTGCCTAACGGATAGATCTCGTTCACGTCCGGGGGGGGGGCCAACTAAATCGACAGAGGGGGCGGACGTAGCCAAGTGGATCAAGGCAATGGATTGTGGATCCATCACGCGCGGGTTCAATCCCCGTCGTTCGCCCATCCAATTGGGTAATTCGATCCCATCGCTCTGCTTAGAACAGAGAAGAATTGTTGAGGTGGGTGGGATATGTGTGGGTCTCCCCGACAATAACAATTTATAATTCCCGATCTAATTCCAGTTTTGGATACGACTATTCACAGAAATTACTAGACTCGTTTGAAATATTTACTCCATTCTATCTTGAAATTGCCAAAATTATTGGTATAATAAATGTGGGAAATAGATAGTATCTACCGCATAGAATTAATACGAAAAAAGAAGATGAGGTAAAAGAGGTGGCAAAAGAAAGAGTAGGAAGTCCAGATTTTTTATCTAGAATTTCAGAGTTAGTAGAAGTCAGTCTATTAGACCACTTCTTCGAATCGTTGAAAAACCAACATCTCAAAGAATTTTTAATTAGTCCATCTTCCAATTATGAACCTTTTATCAGATTATCTGACTTGTGATTTCTGAGTTCACTATTTTTACGCAATCTGCGTGATTCACTAAAAAGAGATAGTGGCATCACCCCGGAGATGCTGATGTTGCTAACGATACCAATTTATATGCATTGCTTGAGTGACAAAAGGTCGATCGGAAGAAGTTTTGTATTAGCGGGAGTCATTAATGGGGGTGACGGAGTAATAAAAAAACAAGCAGAAAATTCTGGTGACTTCTCCTCCGACTGCTTTCCCCGATTCGAAAGATCTTTATCTGTTGGAAAGAGTGGAATACCTGTTTCCCGCCACTTAGGTTTGAACGAAGATATTTCTGCAGGTTCAACGAGAAAGGGGAAACAAGTTCGTTATGGTGCGATGATTCCTCTGGTTTCCGGTAGATGGAAGGCATGCGTGGTGAGGGATTCACTCCTTGGCGGAGATATATCCAAGGATGAGGCTGAAGGGATTCAAGCATTTTGTAGGGATAGGTTTTTACAAAATTCAAGTAGGTTTTTCAAATTCTATAACTATCTGGTAGTTTCTAAAAGCAACCAAAGTGGTTTTGATTCGTTACTCTTTTGGGAAAATCATAACAAGCGAGATCTGGGTCGGTTACAAGCAACACGATTGATGAGCGACTCATTAAGTCCCGTGGTATTAAACTCCTGCGACAAGGCGTTACTTGAATCCGGAAATTCAGCAGATCACCGGGGGGATGGATCAGGATTTCATCTTGAGCGAGAAGCCTTTTCCAACTTGTCTTCATTTACGTCTTGTGAGAAGACGACGTCGTTTCGTGGCTCTATATCCGGATTGGATTGTGACAAAAATGGGGAAGAATTTCCCATTCTACACACTTATTCACAAATGAAAAATGGATTAATAAATCGACTCACCAAATCTCTCTCGATAATTGAGAAATCGAATCTGATTTTTGGTGGGGCAGTAGTTATTGACGTCGGTAGTAGCGTCAAATCTGGGAAAGGATTTCCATTGAAAACGAAGGGTGACATGCCGCTTACTCAAATATCTGGCAAAAAACTTGGGCTAGCGAGTAGCAGACACCTCAACCTCAATGAGATTCTTCCAAACTATTTTCAAATATCTTCAGGTATACCTAAAAAAATAAGTAATCGAAGTGAAAATACTACTTCTTCAAACTAATTGAAAGAAAAGGGTAACATACATTCAATATATTCTTTAGTTAGATTGTATGGACGAAATGGAATCATACCTCTCTACTCAACATACATATTTCTTTTCCACGACTATGTTTGCGCATTATTTACTGAATATTTCTTCCAAATCAAATATCGGTTGGATGGCTGGACGGGGGGCGGGGAGTACACCGGTGTAACAGGAATTGCAACTGAATAAGTAGTATTGAAATGGAAAGATAACGTAGAGCGCCTATTGAGCGAATATATTACCTCTCAAATTGATGAGTATAGAAATGTTCAGTCAAATGTGCATAGATGGCTCGATACGACCGGGGATTCGTCTCTTTTCCCTGTCGGGGAAGTCTTAAAGTATGACTTGGAGGAATCAATTTGCCGTGTATCAGTAGTAAGAAACGAATTACTAAGTAATATTGGTGTCAGTCTCGGTAGTAACAATCAACAGAACGAAAAAGATTTTCATCGATTTCTCAATGCTTTTTTTCTTCATAAAATGATTGTTGTTGAGGTTACTCGCCAGAAAGCTTTGATATATACCATTGATTACTGCATCGAAAAATTGAACGACATAGATCTCGAGAAATTGAACAAGATAGATCTCACGAAGCTTGATCTTTTATCAAGTTTATTCGATGGTTACATTGACGAACAGATACTTTTCCTCAAAACAATTCTTGAGAGAAAAAAGAGTTTATTCATTGAATCCAAACTGTTAATGGGTAAGAAATCGGTAGGCTCTTCGACCGAGCTGGAACCTGCAGTGAATCCTACTTCTCTCGGGTTGCCCCGCATCGAATCCATCCGAGCAGGATTTTCAAACGATGCTCTTTCCATTACGGGGGGGCAATTTTGGAATCCGTTTCTGCATGATTTAAACCGTGGGGGAGGTTCAACTAGAGATATTGGTGGGAATATTTCGAGATACATTTCCGATCAGGTTGATAAACTAAACTTTCTAGACGACTCACCTATACGGAACTGTGCTGGAAGCAACTTTATTCCGAGAATCAGAAGGGATTTTTTTATTGGGAGGTGCAACAGTAGCTATCTCAACGTCCTAGAAAACTTCTATTCGGGCTCCGAAGATGAAACCATCTCATCTAGTATCATCTCATTTATTCATCCCCAACTGTCGGATTCGTTGTCATCCAATTTATCGAAACAAACAGCAGGGGAGGTTGCTGGCCACGTACTCACGCCAATTCAATTTATTTCGTCTAATCTGCATGAATCCACAGCATTAGTAACTCATTCAGATGGACTTTCCAATTCTATTTCGGATCTGAAGAGGTTACTGGCAAGTTTGAACTCATCTCCTCGTGAAACGATAGAGTCATTTCTATATTCGTGCAGTAGCGCTGGAGTTTATTTGGGGAAGACGTCGATAAACTCCGATTCATCGTCGGATCGGCGACCCCAATCTCGTCCCAAGAATCTGGTATTGGATCGATTCTATCAGAAGAATTTGTCCATTAGGTATTTCTGGGAACCAGAAGAAATGGAAACATCTTACTGGTCGCTAAGACTCCCATTATGCAACGATGTAACATCGAGATCTCTAGCAGAATCGATTGGAAAGGAGGTTGCGCGCGAAGATACGGACTACGCGGATCAATCTATCCGGAAAGAGGCTATTCGTCCATCCCACTTTATCAATTTCAATGAATTATTAAAAGATTTGAACAGATGTGAGATCTCTTGGATCTTTTGGAAAGACAATATCGGTGAAAAATGGAGCTTATTTAGAGATTATATACCTTGGTTTTTTACCCCCACCTGGTGGAGATACTTCTACGATCCGATTAGAGAAACATATCCAGAAATAGTACTTAAAATAAGTTATGACTCAACTCATAATTTCCCTAGAATTTATAAAAGAATTGCTGAGGATGTAGTAGATGGCGCGAAAGCCTATTTATTCCAAGGGCTGCAAAGCCTAGGGTTGAGATTTGACAACGATTCTATCAATACTATAGTATCCGAGATAGGTCTTCTTATTTTCGAAGAAATTCCTGATGAAGCGGAGATTTTACACTCGGGAGGATGGTCAGTATCTCAATTTTCCAATAGGTCTATCTTCTATTACTTTATCCTTTCAGTATTAATTGTTCTTGCATTATTCAAACACCCTTTGTCTGCCGTTTCGGGTTTCAATTCCTTTCATCCATGGAAGCGTTTCAATACTATTGAATATCTAACAGACCCGACGCGTGGATCCTATTTGAAAGAGGTAATGCATTCCCCCTCGACAAGCTAAATGTCAACGAGAGATCTACTAATCTATTCTTTGAATAGATTCTTGAATTACATAAATAATATAATCTTTTTCTCCTTCGTGAAAAACGAACTCGATTCGTGGATGTTTCATAAAGAAAGCTCCGATATCCTAGATAGTAAGAAAGAACTACTGACTCAACATTTAGTGACGAATAAAATTATTTATAGGTATGTATCGAAATTGAATTCCAATTATGATTTATTGAGCAACGATATTTCTCATGAACCTTATCCACAAGAAAGATCTAATGTCTTGGCATACTTACTTCAATTCTGGCAAAATGATCTATTGAGTCACAAGATCCGTAAGTTGGATCCTGCGGAGAAGTGGGCTTTTTTCGCCCTCGAGAGAAATATTCTATTTTCAGCAACAACGAGACGAAGAGGCAGTCTACTAAATATGCCATGTCATGACATACCTATCTCACTCCAATCGGGATTATTACCATCTAAAGGAATTTTGCTAGTAGGACCCATAGAAACTGGCCGATCTTCCATTATTAGAGATGTAGCATTCGATTCCTACTTTCCAGTGGTGAAACTACCACTGAAGAAGCTGATATACAACCGATCCTTTTTTAATAATGTACGTGGAAATTTCATCTCGAAAGAAAGCGTACACCGATTAAATTTCGTTTTTGAAATGGCGAGAGAGATGTCTCCTTGTACACTATGGATTCAAGATATTCATGAATCGAATATTCATCGTTCGTATCATAAGCTAGAAGCTGATCCCAAATTCTTACTTTGCCAAATATTGAAAAGTATCGGTGACAGGCGCAGCAATTCCAACATCCGCAGGAATGTTGTTATCGCTACGACTCACGTACCTGCGAGGATAGATCCAGCTCCAATAGCTCCGAACCGGTTAAACTAATTGATAAATTTCCGAAAATCCAACGGGTATCAACGTCACAAAGAATTATCAATTCTATTACGTATCAAAGGTTGCGAAATGGAGGCTAATCCGCCTCTTCCTCCTATTGAAGGTACTGGGTCTGGAACTACGGGTTATAGTAAACGAGATTTATTCCTTCTTGCTAATGAGGCGTTATTAATAGGTACCTCCAGAAGAAGTGAGATTATATGCAGCGACGCAATTGAATTAGCTTTGCATAGACAACATTCGACTGCTAGTGATATGGGCAATGGGATAGAATCCGGTTCTGAGTGGGAAATCTTTTCTCACGAGATAGCGGAAGCTACTTCAAAGAATAGTTTGATAGATACTTATCTCACAAATACATATATTGGTCGTAACGCGTCAAAGATGCGATTTTATTATTTGTCTAACTGGTATGTGGAACCTTCAATAACCAAGTCAACTTTTAATGAATTCACTCTATTTTCGCATATCCTAGGGATACTAGCTGGATTAGTAGCTCGCAATTCGCTCCAAATGGATATGGGAAAGAAAGAAAATTTCATTGTTATCGACAAACTCGTAGAGAATGACTTGAACCTAGCTTGTGGTGTACTAGAAAACCTCTCGACTAATTTCTCACGTTCAGAAATTTGTAGAGACGAAAGTCGACACAGTAATAGTCTTTCCTTCTCCGTTCCTATCGCTAAACCCAAGTATTGTTCAGGTGTAACCTCTACAAGTCGTTCTTCTAAATTTATGAGAAGGGGGGGATTTAGCAGCCTAACCGACTTCGAACTGCAACAGTCACCCGAACTAATAAACTCAAGTCCGACGGAAGTGTCGCGTGAGATCACTTGGTCCCATAAGGCTTGGCGTCTCCGCTTCCTGCGAAGCGGGGCTTATGAATTGATGAGGGTATTATCTGAACCCAATCATTTGTATAACTTAATTCTCCTCTACCAAAATCGGAATTATATACCCCAACAAGATTTCGAATTCAATAAGATTAAGGGTGACAGAAATCAATGGTGTGAGAAAAGCGGATATCTATTCAGTTTTGAAAAATCTGCGACTAATGTGACAGATAAATCTATTGAAAGATTGGAAAACCGGTTGGATAACATGTTGTTACGCGAGCAATTTCTTGAATTGGGAATATCCGGCGACTCATCTAATGAATATGAAACACACTGTAATCGATTCGACGAAACGACTCGACTCTTCGGGGGGCGCTTCATCTGGGACCCCATGCTTCTGTTCCAGCCAGATCCTAACATTCCTCCCTCGCGTCGCAGCTTGTTGCCGACGAAAGAACTGGCGCGGAGGCTTTACACCATTTACGGTACGAGAAGGCAGCACCTTAATAAAATGTCAAATAAAAAAATTGAAAATTTCTTTCTCTATCGTGAAGATAATCCGAAATTGAAACCTGACTCATCTATTAGGCGGTGGAATAATCTCCCTTTGGATGAAGAGGAGCGAGATTCCGAATACGTAAAAGAAACTTCCTCTATGGATATACATCTGCAATATCCGCAGATATTTAGTCCCGCTCGCTTTGATTCCTACGTGGTAGCAGAAGATTTCCCGGAGCGATTTATTCGGTTTAGGCTTCTGGTTCACAGAAACAAATGGATGAGGCGAAACCGTTGCCCATTTCAGGATTTTCTTATCTATAATATGTTGCTTGAAATTTATTAATATCTATTCAATGCGTTCTGGTTTGGTGGGGCGTCACTGGATCGAGCGACGAAACAATTTCTCCATGAAAGTTCATAGAACAAATCTTAGATACCCCTCATTCTGTCTAGATCTCTAGCAATATAATTAGAAGCCAAATCAGTAAAAGGGAGGTCTATATTTTCCTTTTACTGATATAAATCATTTTCTTGCAACATCTTAGAAGGTTAAGGAACTGAAGACCATTTCTTATATGAGTCTTTTATGAGTCTTTCTGCTTAGAAAGAAGATTGAGAGGGAGCAATAGCTTATTCCGTAGGGATTTTGCAAAAAAGCTTTTCAAAATCACGCTTGGGATAGATCCTTTATCTCAGAAAATTGTGGATTTACCCCCCCCCCCCCAGATGACTGATTGATTCGCTCATTCCAATCGCTCAATACACCGGAATTGAAGTGGGGGCCCCCGAAAACGACCTCTGAATAGGCAGGGTCCTTGGGGGTATTCGAGGGGTGGGGGGTAGGGACGCACAAATATTTTTCCCTTCAGTTGTTAGAGCTGGAAATAAGCACGATAGTGAATCATTCACTGGTTGGTGGGTCATGGTCCAACGCAATTTGATTTGGCATATGTGGGAAACACAACTATCCAACTACTAGGAATTACTGACGTAGATTCGAACGAATCTCCCCGGGTAGGATTCGAACCTACGACCAATCGGTTAACAGCCGACCGCTCTACCGCTGAGCTACCGAGGAAAGTGGTAGGGGATTCAGTCTCATACACACTCAAAGACCTCTGTTCCTTGAACCGCTTCTAAATCTGTGACACGTTAAGCTTTCTCCGACGTTTCGTGAAGTAAACTTCACGTACACTCCAACTCCCATTATAGGAGGAGGCGGCGGCGATAGCAATCCCATTTGAATGGAAGGGTCCCCAAATCATGGGGAGGGGGGGGGGGGGCAATCGATCGAGGTCGAGATCAACCCCACAAGCCCCCTACGATCTGTATCGATCAATCACCAATTAGTACTTTCTATTCCCCCCCCTCCAAGAAGCATAGTAGAATAGCCGCAGGATTCTCCTACCTCATAGAGAGAAGTAATATCTCTGAGGAGTAGAAGGAGCAGAAAGGGTAGAGATAGAGATGGGGAAGATGAACAATAGTCGGGAGAAATGAACACGAATTGGAGCTTCGTGAGACGAAAGTAGCAGTTTACGGCAAGGGCGGAATTGGGAAATCAACAACTAGTGACACCGGCAAAATAATTCCAATTAGTAATCCAAATGGGTAGTGAGATATTCTGCCATTTTTCCCGTATCGTATACTCTCTCCACCGAAAAGACTCGATACACCAGTTGCGTTGATAAACCCATCGATTACCCATTGATCAAAATGGGAAACTAGCTTGCTTGTAAAGTTTATACCTCGGATGAAGTAGCTGTCGTGATAGTAGTCGATATAACCCCGATTTATGGACCAGTCTCTGGTAAAAGATACGAAGATATTTAATAAATTTTTATTTCCTAATTTCGGTTTTTCAAAAACTTTCGCATCAACAAGTTTGTTAGTTTGCCCATAAACCTTGAAGGAAATTAATAATCCAATAAGGGATAAACTAAGCGAAGGGGTTGAGCTCGTTAATATATCCATCAAATTTTCAAGATGTTTATTAGCTTCGGAAAAAGAGGGAGTGGAAATCAGCCAGTCAAGCAAGAGGTCCAGACCAGTTCCCTTTTGGGTTGGGTCGACAACTCCTACCAACCCAGCAAATGCGGTGGGTATTGCCAAAATGATCAAAGGCGATACCATACAAAAATTTGATTCTTGGGGATATAGCGAGTTTCGCTCGGAATGAGTTTGAATCGCCTTTCCCAAAATTGGGTCCTCTCCAGGAAGACGCGGGGTGACAAGGTTTCCCGCTTCTGCAACCCCATCTCGTTGCATATCTGTTACAGATATAGCATTATTAATTGTTTGTGTGGTAAGTGATTCCGGTTGAGCCCCACCCCGTGAAGTGATAATATTTTCGGACGGGGGAAAAGTATTGAAACCAATATAATTTATTTGATTGGCACGAAAATTACCCTCAAAAGTGGGAAGGTAGATACGAGACGTGTGAAACGCGGTAAGTCCTGCTGTGATAGAAGTTGTTAATCCGAGATAAGGGGAGCGCAGCCGACTTTCTGTGGTAATTTGATCCTTAGACCAGAAGCAAGATAGTGGGGGTATGCCACACAAGGAAAGAGTGCCCGAAGGAAAGGTAGTTCCAGTAATTGGCATGTATTTTCGTAAGCCACCCATGAAAAACATATTTTGACTTCTAGTGGGGGAGTATCCGACCACCTTTTCCATGGAATGGATAACCGAACCAGAACCCAAAAATGACAAAGCTTTTGAATAAGCATGTGTGATGAGATGAAACAAAGCGGATCGAGAAGCACCAATACCCGAAGCTGGTACCATATATCCTAACTGAGACATGGTGGAGTAGGCTAAACCCCTTTTCAGATCTTTCTGGGCGAGAGCCAACGTGGCGCCCAGCAAGGTTGTTACTCCGCCCACCCGGGAAATGACATGCATTGTTGGAGGCAATATCGAAATAAGGTTGAAAATTCGAGCTATGAGGAAAATTCCGGCGGCCACCGTAGTAGCTGCGTGAATGAGAGCCGATATGGGCGTAGGTCCCTCCATAGCGTCTGGCAGCCATACATGAAGTGGAAATTGGGCAGACTTGGAAACCGGACCTAGAAGAAGTGGAAGGGCAATTGTGTTAGCAAGGATCGGATTGATGACGCCGCTGTTATTCAATTCAAAAAATCAATCGCACAATTCAAAGATCTCGAAACTGCCAGTTATCCAGTAGACGCCTGATATACCCAGCAGCAACCCGAAATCCCCTATTCGATTGGTCGCAAAAGCTTTCTGGCAAGCATCTGCGGCGCTCGATCTCGCAAACCAGGAACCTATTAACAGGTAGGAACACATTCCAACTAATTCCCAAAATACGTAAATCTGTACCAAGTTCGGACTAAGAACTAACCCCAACATCGACGCGGTGAACAAACTTAGATAGGCGTAAAATCTTGCGTATCCCTAGTCGTGACACATGTAACTATCGCTGTGAACCATCACTGAAATACCTACGGTAGTAACTAATATTGACATGGCGAGAGTAAGCGGATCAATCAAAAAACCAATTTTCAGACGAAAATCACTTTTTGGAATCCAAGCCCACAAATACTGCTGGATGGAGTGAGTCGCAGCTTGTTGCCAAAATAGGGCAAGGGAAATAGACATAGCGATGATTAACGAGGAGGTGTTGAAAGCCGCGCACAGGCGACGTAAGCTTCTTGTAGCTTTTGGAAAGAAAAACGATAGGGATCCGGTCGAACGAGAAGCTACCAACGGACACGGGGGGATGAAACAGGCATATCTACTTGAGAGTTCCACGGGCGTATCAAATCCAAATCAAATTTATTGTCGTTTTCAACTTCTTCTGGTTGGGAGTCGAAGATAAAAATATGGGAACAGTATGAAATGGAATATATGCAAATGATATAATTAGTGTTTAATTGGACAAAAAACCTCATCTGTACACTTTTTCAGTTCCATGTTATAACGATATGTAAGAAGCTTGACAATATTTATAGACGCCCGAGATACTTATTCAAGTCAGACAACTCGATTCTGGATAGGTTTGCAAATCACCCCCTCGTTGTTTTTTAGTATTAGAAAATAAGAAAAAAAAATAAAAAGTGGAGAGATAAAAAGGGAAAATTAGGATGAGTAAATATGCAATAATTGACATCGGCGGTAAACAGCTCCGAGTAGAACAGGGAAGATTTCACGACGCTCGGCACTTTGCCCCAGTTCGCCCTGTGGTGGCATCCAATACGAAAATATCAGTAAATCGGGTCTTACTTATTCGTCACGGATCTAGCATCAATCTTGGCCATCCGTGGTTGGATGATGCGGCTGTCAGAGGCAGAATCTTACACGGTTGCTTTGAAAAAAAACTGGTTATACAAAGGATCCATTCTAAGAAGAAAACGTGACGAACTCTTGGGTATCGAGAAAATATGACCCGATTCGTTGTTGATTCCATCTATTTTGGCGGTAAGGACCTGGAAAAATCTTAAATAGTTTCTCATATCGAGTCAATAGATACTTAGAAAATTGATGCAGCAGCATAGAACTTCATTGGTTTTTCATTTCTCCCTGCTCGTGCTGATTTTTATTTAGTTCTTTTTATTGTATCCATTCTATTGGTACGTATCAACATAGTTCCAAGTTAGTTGCGAAAAAATACTAGATATATGGCAGTTCCTAAGAAACGAACTTCTGGATCGAAGAAGAAGATTCGTAATCACGCGTGGAAAACTGGATCCGTAGGGGTGGCGTCAAGGGCCTTTTCCCTGGCCCAATCTGTTTTAACCGGTCGTTCAAGAAGTTTCTACTACGCAGCAGAAAAAATGACGGAAAAGAGAGATTCCTAGAATAAATAGGAGTACTTTTTCCCGCTACTTCTGAAAACGTATTATTTATCTATCTATCTATATATAGATAGATAGATTGGTAGATGTAGATTTGTAGAGTAGGTGGTTGTATAAAAAACCCCGAGACGCAAAGAGGAAGTGTGATACCAATTAGTACTAGTACGTCAAGGCTAACGAAAAATTTGACTCTGTGATATAGGATACTGCACCATAAATTTGGAGTATTTTGTCCGACGGTTTTGACACTCGTCGGCAATAATTTATTCAGCCACGTCTATAACGTAAGTAAGTTCTACCGATGAATATCGAACTCAATGGACAAAGAGTTAAAACCTGAAATAGGTTCGATATTGCAGGAGTTAATAGCTAACTAGCCGGTAGCTGCTATTTTATTATGATAAATGGGGATATATAAATATAAATCGAGACCCGAAAGAGGGATAAAGGACCAGACCTTTTTCCTCGAAGTATGGGCAGGGGCGATACAAATGACTCGGAAAGGGAAAATGAGGAAAAAATGTTCCAAAATATCTTCTTTCCCTTCGGAGTTTATCCTACAGATCTCGGGGGAGCAAAAGAAAAGGTTTTCCACCTAAATCTAAATGCATTTCAGTTTGTCAATTGCTTGGCTTGCCTGGAGAAGCAAAAAAACTATATTACTACCTCCTCAAACACCTAGTGACCCCACCTCCATTCGGAATAGCAGGATTCGAACCTGTGACCTCCATCACCCCAAGATGGCGCGCTACCAAACTGCGCCATATTCCGTCATATATGTACACATACGTATATATATATATATATGTATGACGTTACATGCTAGTGCTAGCACTATTTCAACATCATTAGTTACTTTTTAAATTGGTTTTCTATTTGTTAAAGTAATTTATTCCGGGAGAACCTTTATCCCTCCTGCCACTCCGGCAATGATTTGTCGGTATACTCCTCCATCTTCCGCAACTAGACGTTGACGTGTCATCCCAAACTGATATAGAATGTTCCCACACATATATACATATATATATATATATCTTATCTTCCCCCACAAGAAGCCGCTATGGTGAAACAGGTAGACACGCTGCTCTTAGGAAGCAGTGCCAGAGCATCTCGGTTCGAATCCGAGTAGCGGCATTTAAAAATTTACCAACTTCCACATCCGTAATTATTAGATGGATAAGTAAGAAATATCTATCGATATGTAGGTAGATTTTATACTTATAATGTAAATAAGATTTACTCTGGTTCGGTATACTTTTCGAATCAATAGAAATTAGTACCTAATTTCTATTTGAGTCATGGGGGCGGTAACTCTACCCCTCTTCGCGTTCGTACGAGAGAAAAAGAGAGAGATATCATTTTGGTAGTAATTGATTTGAATTTGATCAAATCAATTTGGAATAATTTACTGGTCTCCCCTCATTACGACGTATACCTATATGGAGCGCGCTTTTATCCACATCTCGTTTTTGATGCTTTTTTCTGCTACGTCGCCGAATCCTACCAATTTATTTTATGAATCTGATAAGTCAAATAGACTTAGCAGGAAGAGTATGACAATTGCTTCTCCCTGTACGACGGAATTTTCAGCAATCCGCTGGTTCCAAACTAGGCATCTACCACCGAGCAATCTGTACGAGTCATCGATGTTTCCTTCACGGAGTTTCTCTCCATTATACGTAATTCCGGAAGTCAGGAATCAGAATGGGTTGTCGGGTGCAATTACAGCGCCGGGTGCTATGCTGACTCACGCCTTTGCAACTCTAGGTCTTCCTGAAGAGATGCAGCAATCTACGCCTTTAGTACCCGCCTTGCAGTCTCACCGGTCGATGACGCATGTAAGTACGACGCCGCTGAGTTATGCAACCCTGTCGTGCGGATCTTTGTCGGCAATATCTCCGTCGAGTATTTCTTACGGTAGGGTAAACAATTACCCCGTCTTCGATTCAAGACGCAATTACGGCAGGTGTAGTAGTTTACCAAACATTCGTAGCGGAACTGATGCACGGAGTTTTCTTCATCTACCGCCCCCAAACTCGAGGAAATGTCAATTAATTAATCGATTAGATAGATGGGCTTACCAAATTATAGGCTTGGGATTCTTGTTACTAACCATTGGTATACTTTCCGGAGCGGTGCGGGCTAATGAAGCTCGGGGATCTTATCGGAGTTGGGACCCCAAAGAAACTTGGGCGCTAGTAACTTGGTCAATACACGCTACTTACCTTCACATCAGGATAACCAACAAGTGGATGGGGGAGGGGCCAGCTGCGGCAGCATCTACAGGTTTTTTTTTAGTTTGGGTTTGCTTCTTGGGAGTCAATTTGCTGGGAATTGGATTACATAACTACGGATGGCCAACATAAAAAACGAAAAAATTGAGAGTTACTAAGCTAAGTCGGAGATGAAAACGTTTAATTTGCCGGGTTTTCGGTTCCATCGGGTGGGCAAAATAAAAATTAGTAGGGGAAGTAATTGAAAAAGGAAAAGGTGGGGAGGGGGGGGCAAAAACAAACGTCTAATAGATGAGCAGGAAGTAGCTGCATCCACTTGTTCGTCTGTTTCTGTTTCCCCATCCCAGTCTATTTTTATTCGTGCTAGCAATTGCAAGCATAAACAGTTGGAAAATGACAGGCGTATCGTATATAAGTGTTGCTGCTGCAGCTAGAATTGGCGAGCTTGTCTACCGAGTAAGAACCGAAAGCCAAATAAATTTATTTTCGCATCAAATTATTGATAATAATTTAATTTATCTGAGTTGGTCCCCCCCCCCCCCCCCCCTACTTCATATTCGAGTATGAAAGCAATATTGAGGACACTTCGCTATTCCGTAGGGGTAAAATTAGATTTGGATACGAACCGATACCTAGTATTGGTAGGAAGAGACAGGTCAGAGTGAATACCTCCCTCGGACCAAAATCAATTAAATAAGGATTTAATTCATTGGAAAGCCTGTAGCCATAAAACATTCGGCGTAACATGGATAACAAGTAGATGGAGGCTAATACTGTACCAGTTGCCTCTAGCACTGTAATTTCCACTTTAAATAGAAATGAGTATTGCTCGCTGGTGACAATTCCCAAAAATACCAATAATTCCGATGCGAAACCACTCATTCCTGGTAATGCAAGAGATGCCAGCGAGAATGCGCTAAACATGGTAAAAAGTTTAGGCATCGGAATTGCTATTCCCCCCAATTCATCAAGAGGGAGAGTATGCGTCCTGTCGTAGCAAGTACCTGCAGGGAAAAATAACGCCGCACCAATTAAGCCGTGAGAAATCATTTGCGATATGGCTCCGTTAATACCCGCGTCTGTCAAGGAACCAATTCCGATGGCTACAAAACCCATATGAGAAATTGATGAGTAGGCTATCCTTCTCTTGAGATTACGCTGACTCATCGAAGCTGGAGAAGCATATACAATCTGAATTGCTCCGAGCAATATCAGCCATGATCCAAATGAAAAATGCGCGTGAATCAGTAACTCCAAATTGATTCGAATCAGCCCGTATCCTCCCATTTTTGATAATACCCCAGCTAGTAACATGCATGTGCTGTAATGTGCCTCTCCATGAGTGTCTGGCAACCAAGTGTGAAAGGGGAATACCGGCAATTTTACCGCATAGGCAATTAAAAAGCCTAGGTAGAGAGCAATTTCTAACGAGATAGGGTATGATTTACTCATCAAAACCTGGATATCAAAGGAGGGTACCCCGTTTCCATAAAAACTCGTGGTTAGGGCTGCTACTAAAAGGAAGATGGAGCCGCCGGCTGTGTATGAAACAAATTTAGTGGCCGAATATGGACGTCTTTTTCCGCCCCATAGGCATAGAAGTAAGTAGACTGGAATTAGTTCCAGCTCCCACATGAAGAAAAAAAGCAAGATGTCGCGGGAAGCAAACAACCCAATTTGGCCGCTATACGTGACTAACATCGAAAAATGAAATAGCCGTGTATTACGAGTGATCGGCCAAGCCGCTAAGGTTGCCGGAGTAGTTATAAAACCCGTGAGTAAAATGAGAATCGTGGAAAGTCCGTCAATACCTAATCTCCAATGGAATTGAATGGAGTCTATCCAGTTGAACGTCTCTATTAACTGGATGGATCGGGAATCGAATCGAAGATGACAGTGAAAAATGTAGGTAATCAGCGAGAATTCCGACGTGCAAATGCCCGGGGTATACCGTCGAATAATTCTGTTTCCATCACGAGGCAGAATTGGAAGCAGGAAACTGGCAAGAATTGGAAAGAGAACGGTCGTTGTTAGCCGAGGTACATTACTCATCATGAATAAAAAATAATTTTTGATACGAGGGAAACTGCGTGGGCCAATTACAACGACTCATACTCGAACTTCGCAATCTTGAAGCTTCGAGTACGAGTCAAAATAACTTAATAATTAGTTTCTACTGTTTCATTGTCTAACTAGTAGGCTAAACCCATGCTGCGGGTGGTTTCAGCCCCTAGGTAGACACGTACACTCAAAAAATCTGTTGGACAAGCAGATTCGCATCTTTTACAACCCACGCAATCTTCTGTTCTAGGAGCGGAGGCTATCTGATTCGCCTTGCACCCATCCCAGGGTATCATCTCTAACACATCCGTAGGACATGCCCTCACACACTGGGTACAACCGATACACGTGTCATAGATTTTCACTGAATGTGCCGTTGAGTCTACTTACTCCTATTGAATTCGTACACCAATTTTTTTTTCTAGTAGAGAAGTTGAAGTAACGCTATTTTTCCCTCGTTCCTTACGCGAATACATATTTATACCGCCAAGTAAAATATTTCCACTTACCTCCAAATTTATCTGATCGGATCCCATTTTTTTTTTATGAAAACTTGTTCCCTTTCTCCAAAAGAATAAGTTGACTACTTCTAAAATATGATGTAGAAGAAGGTATCGAAACAATTTGACAGGTAGGGATATTCTAGTTGAAAAAAAAAATGGATTAGATTGGTAAAATCAATTTATGTACTTATCAATCACCATTTTAACAAATTAAACTGATCGATACGAGTAGATCTCCTATTTCGCTGGAGAGAAGGGGCGGTGGCTAACCCGGTGGCGGCCTCGGCAGCCGCAACGGCTATCACGAATATTGGAAATATCTCCCCCCCCGCCTGATTATTGTTAAAAAAATTTGAAGATGTAATAAAATTTATATTAACCGCATTAAAAATTGACTCGAGACTCATAAGTGCCCTAACCATATTTCTACTCGTAACTAAGCCGAGAAATCCGACACGCAAAGGGTAAGCACCTAAAACTAGTCCGTGTTCAAACATGATTTGTTGAAATCCCCTCCAAAATTGTTGGTAAGTCAATTTTTTCCCGCAACCAATTTTCTACCACTTCTACTGGGGCTAGGGCTAATCAGAAAAATGAAGAATTATTACGAGATGATGGAAAAGATGACTTCTCGTCAGTCGTAATTATGTCTTCGTCACGCGCTGGGTTAATTGCTCCCACCAAAGCAACTAAAAGAAGTATTGAAAGAAGCTCGAACGGAACTAAGAACTCACTCAGTGATTCATACCCGAGTTGGTGGACGTCAATCCTGGATGTATTTGGCGAAAGAATCTCCGATTGATTGGTGAAATTTATATCAAACCATTTTGTGTTATGAATCGTATTAACCAATACCAAAAAGAGGGCTGCACAAGCTCCTGAAACGGTGAAGTATCCCGCGCCCCGAGTGGTAGAATCGGGTCGCGTCGGTTTGTCGGTAACCATTACAGCAGACACAATTAACACATTTATAGCCCCTACGTAAACAAGCGGTTGTGCGGCAGCTACGGAATCAGCATTCGATACGAAGTATGATAAGGATATACGGGTGAAAACCGACCCCGGGGAAAAAGCAGAATGAGCCACATTAGCAAATGATACTGTGCCCAAACTTCCTGGTGAAATACCCGATTCTATTAGTGACAAAATAAATTCATGAATTAATTCAGATAGATTCGTTGGACACAACCACTTCAATGTTTCGTGAAATTTCTGTCTCTACTTCATACTCGTTCTTTTTCTCCCTTTTGGTTATAAATAACCAAATCAACCAATTCACCCTCCGGAAAATCCAATTAATTTTAATTTACAGGTGACTAATTAGGTATCAAGTCTTTCACCCCCAAACCTTTTGGATAAATAATTTAATGGAGCCGAAACAACTTGAATTGAAACATCTTGGGTTGCAGAAAGGGGCAGACGCCCCAAAGCTGTTTGATCGTGATTCAGTTCATGACGGTCATAACTGGAGAGTTCATACTCTTCAGTCATTGACAAGCAATTGGTTGGGCGGTATTCGACACAGTTCCCGCGAAAGATGCAAACTCCGAAGTCGATGCTGTAGTTTTTCAACCGTTTTTTCTTGATGTCCCTCATCAAGATCCAATCTACGACCGGCAGATTGATCGGACATACTCGGACACGTACTTCGCAAGCAATACATTTGTCGAATTCGAAATGGATGCGTCCACGAAATCGTTCGGATGGTAAAATTTTTTCATACGGATATTGGATAGTTATGGGTGAACGATTTGAGTGATCTAAAGTAACCGCGGAGCCTTGACCTATGTATTTCGCGGCTTCTACGGCTTGTTGCCCATAACTTCGAAATTCAATTAGTGTGGAAAACATAGAATAGATGAACCCAACCTACTACTTGTTTCTAGTACATATAAACTTATATGTACAGGAGAAGAAACAAACAGCATATTTGCTTCTTCTCTCTTCCATTAGATTAAACAGATTTGACTTGAACTGAAACTGAAGTGAAGGAGGTTAGCTCATTAGCAGAAGTTGAAACGAGGCTGTCAGCAACAAATTTCCTAAGGCAATGGGCAGGAGAAATTTCCATCCAAGATCTAGTAATTGATCTATTCTTACTCTAGGCAAAGTCCATCTTGTTAAAATGGAGATAAATATAAATAAATAAGATTTTGATAATGTGGTGATGATGCCCACCCCTGGTCCCAATACGTCGAAGGACTCACCGCTAGAATTTGGAAATGAAAAATCTAGTCCAAGATTTTCGAAGAAGGGAATTGAGGAATCCCATCCACCCAAATATAAAATTGTTACAAATGGCGAGGAAGCCAATAGATTTGAGTGAGAACCAACATAGGATAGACCAAATTTTATTCCCGAATATTCGGTTTGGTAACCTGCCACCAGCTCCTCCTCCGCTTCCGGCAGATCAAATGGCAGCCTCTCACATTCTGCTAATGACGAAACGGAAAATGCTATGAACCCTATAGGCTGACGCCACAGATTCCATCCAAAAAAACCATATTTAGACTGTGTTTTCACTATATCAACCGTACTCAAGCTACCAGATAAGAATAGTCGGCGGCTACCTCCGCCTCTAATTCAAAACCGTACATGAAATTACAGCTTCATACGGCTCCTCATCAATTTCATAGAGAGGGATTTATGACGCATGGTCATCATCTGTGGCTAAAATAAAAATCACCGACTCGGATTGATGGGATTCCGTTTGCCACAACAAGGCAATTGCTTCCGAATCTATCTCAACCTCATTTATTTTTTTTTTGTAAATCACGACCTGCTGCGAAACTTATCAGGTCCAACATATATCTTCGTCATCTCTAAATAAAAAAAAAAAAGTGAAATTAAGTTTAGTTCCATCTGAAGATAAAGGGCAAAATTAGATCGACTAGTTTGGCAATATGCCTGTTGCAGCAAGCTCCCGAGTGAAACTGAAAAAAATTCATACCTAATTTTTCGATCACCAAAAATGTCATGGGGGTTACTTCGTTCCAAACGGTTATCGTCGCAGTGAACAGGACTATACTCGAGACTGAAATCTTTCGGATGCACTACTCAGCCGTCCCTACCGAGACTGAGTCTATCTCATGTGCGGAGACACTAGGAGAAGCGGATAGAAATTTGCAATTTCCAACTCTTTACATATCTCAGTGCTCTGGTTGCCCTACTTATTACTACAACCCCCTCTGCTTGACAAATCTCTTACGCATATTGGTGTTTCTTACTGTTCACTTTCATATAATCCTGAGGGGAAGCGGAAAACGAATACCTGCTCCCGCGTCAAGCCTGGATGGAGCCTAGACCTGGGGTGAGGCGGTGTTCAATTCACCGACCGGATATGCTTCTACGCCCGTACGTGGGGTGTGGGGTTTGAACCCGTAACTGCGAAAACGCCGTTTGATCTCACCCAACTAACTATTTGGTCTACCACTTAATAATACTTTTATACCACCTACCAATAACTAGTAGGTTTTCATTTACTACTCTTAGCGAATCGCACGTAGGGATGCAGGTGATATACACAAGGCCAGGGGTATCTCGTAACTGATAGATTGGGCAGCAGCCCTGGGACCACCTAAGAAGGAGTATTTGTTATTCGAAGCGTACCCCGCAATGAGAAGACCCAAAGGTACGACGCTTGAAACAGCGACCCAGAAAAAAGCACCTATACCCAGATCAGATAAAACGATATTTTGGTCGAAGGGTATTACCAAGTAACTCACTAAGACTGGTGTAACTATAACGGCTGGTCCAGCGATAAATAACCAAGCATCACCTTTGGATGGAATGATGTCTTCCTTTAATAGAAGTTTTATTCCATCTACCAAAGATTGAGTAATTCCCAACGGACCCGCATATTCCGGTCCGGTACGTTGCTGTACCCCTGCAGACACCTTTCGCTCGAGCCACACGATTACTGGTACTCCCGCTGTGACTCCCGTAACTAAAGTGAGAGTAGAAACCAGAATCCAAATTGATTCAGAGGAAGTTGTTGCAAACCCCAACTCGTTAAGTAATTGAACTAATTGTTTTCCGCAAATTTCGATATGAGTTGCCGTTTCAGCGATCAACCTCTCCCATAATGATGTCTATACTACCTAATACTGTCATAATATCTGCAAGCTTCATTCCTTCTATCAATTGAGGAAGAATCTGCAAATTGATAAAACCAGGTGGACGAATCTTCCATCTCCAGGGAAAAACACCGTCATCTCCAACTAAAAAGATTCCCAATTCCCCTTTGGGAGCTTCTACTCTTACGTAATGTTCTTGTTTAGGCAACTTAAATGTGGGAGAAGATTTCTTGCCAACGAACTGGTAATTGAAACCACCCCAGTCTATCTCTTTTTTTTGTTGGACGAGACGTCGACCCTCCAAATTTTCATATGGACCTCCTGGAAGAAGTTTCAGCGCCTGTTGAATGATATTGATTGATTCCTTCATTTCATCAATTCGCACCAAATAACGAGCTAAAGAGTCTCCCCCCTCTTGCCACTTAATCTGCCAATCCGGGTTGTCATAACATTCGTAGTGGTCGACTTTGCGGAGATCCCATTGAACTCCCGAGGCTCGTAATGCAGGTCCAGATAAACCCCAACTGATAGCGTCTCGTCTGCTGATGAAACCTACCCCCCTTACCCGTTTCAAAAAAATAGGATTCCTTGTAATTAGCCGCTCATATTCATGAATTTTTGGGAGACAATAGTGACAGAAGTCTAAACACTTGTCTACCCACCCATAAGGTAGATCTGCGGCAACTCCCCCGATGCGGAAGTAGTTATGCATCATTCGCATACCGGTAGCAGCCTCGGACGAGTCGTAAATCATTTCCCTTTCTCGAAATATGTAAAAAAATGGGGTTTGTGCACCAATATCTGCTAGGAACGGCCCAAGCCATAACAGATGCGAAGCTATTCGGCTCAATTCGAGCATGATTACGCGTATATAGCTAGCTCTTCCGGGTATTTGAATATTTGCCAATTTCTCCGGCGCATTGACCGTTACTGCTTCGGTAAACGTAGTGGCTAAATAATCCCACCTTGTCACGTACGGGAGGTATTGCAAAATCGTCCTGTTCTCAGCAATTTTTTCCATTCCTCGATGCAGATATCCCAATATTGGTTCGCAATCAACAACATTTTCGCCATCTAAGGTAACAACAAGCCGAAGGACACCATGCATAGATGGATGATGGGGGCCCAGGCTTACTGTAACTGGATCCAATTCTTTAAGATGCGTACCCGTGAATTACTTCCTCTCCTGTAAATATCACAGGATCTAGCTTCGCCGGGAGAAGCTGCGCCAACCACGACACGTCGAAATATCAAACCTCCGCCCAATGTTTAACGTCCCTTTAAACCCCGAATACCCAAATTTTTTACAACTTTGGTGTATAGAGCTGTATTCTCGTCGGATAAGTAAATTAGAAGACGTCTACGTCTACCGAGTAATTTCCGCAAACCTCTTTGGGATGAGTAGTCTTCGGAGTGTGATTCCAGGTGGGAGGTAAGCTTTAAAATCTGGTGAGTCAAGTAATAAATTTGGGAAGCAGTGAACCCAGTATCTTTGTTCCCACCGATTAGCTGCGCGTCAATAGATTTATGTTTATCCGTAGTAATAGTGATAATAATTACGATTGCTTGCTCCATCTCAAATCGATTATAAGCTGTTTAGTCAGCAGTTGCAGCAATAGCGCCTTGGACGAAAACGAAGTCCGCTTTTTCGCAAGCGTGTACTGCATCAAGTAAGCGCGGGTATCTATGTCTTACCAACGAACAGTCACAGCTTCTGTCACGATTCACATTATATATATATTGCGTAGTTAATTGGAAATACCTCCGTTTCGGTAATTCCAATTAATTACGCATCTGTCGAAATATTTGTCTCGCGCCTCATACCCCTTCACTCCGGTTAATTCCGAATAATGGGATACATGCGAAGTTTAAGTATCGTAAATCGGCTCCCAGTAGTAATGTTGAAACAGAATCTACCAGTGCAGGCTAATTCCTCCAGACGGTGGCTGGGCCACAGAAATCGTTTAACTTCTTGAACTTCCCTTAGCTCCGAAGGCTCATATTCTTTGCTACCGCGGGTCCGTTCAATTTTCGATATGGGATCATATTTGGAGTCAAAGTAGTGTGCTCCCGGTTCTGTAGACCTCGACATTAGTAGAGATCGGAGGAATCGAAATTCCCGTCTACGTCGCGGAAGCAGGATATCTCCGATGTTATAAATGTGAGACCGCTTCTTGTTTACTTCTGCGGCTATAATTAACAATTTTGAGATATAAGTATCACTATATATCTTTCTGTGTAGCCGTTTCTTGACTCTGTTTTTCAACCTAGACTTGAATTTTAACAAGGGGTTTATTATTTTGTACACCAAATTTTGGTCGTCAAATAATATCGGTAGACGATGAGCCGAAGGAATAGACAAGTCATAGAAAAGACCAAGTTTCGTTGTTGCATTGAAATATAGGTCCAATAGCTCCGAATCTACACAGGTATTCGCACAAAGTGTGACGAGATCGCGGTCATCTCCCAACATTCTTGCGAGAGCTGTTAGGCTTCTCAAATTTTCTAGTTTCACTTCAGACTTCCATTTCCACCGAAACAGGTAGTCTGCATCTTCCCTTTCATCTAACATTATCTCGTACAGTTCGTCAGATACTTTTTGGAATCTACGATTTATATCTAACACTATTCCGTATGTGGTATTATCTCTCAAGAGAGGATCTTTTGACCTCTTCATTTTCTTCTTAAAAAGTCCTTTTGCTCTTGCAAAATCTGTAACTAGCCACGGCATCAAATCAAACTTAGAGTTGATTTTGATCTCTGAATCGGAAGTGTGGAAGTCAGGGAATCTATCCATCCCCCTCTCCCTTACTTTAGTCACTTTCGAAATACGATTTTCGCGGCAAAATCTTTGCGCGGCAGCGTCTTGTCGGGTGGAAAATTTTTGTACATCTCCATTTCGTACAAAATCGATGAGACCTTGTAGTAGATATCTACGTTTGCGGAGCCTACTGAGATTTCTAATTCGATCCCTAAGTAAGGGTTTTCTGGCATATATGGAATAATTGCGTAACTCATCTCGAAGAACGTGACATTCTCGTTCATTTGCAGTTTTTTTTTCGATATCACTGAGTTCGTTCAAGCAATCGGAACTAATTCTCCATCTGTAGGGTGCTACGTCGCGCCACAGTGTCAGTGGCAAGTTGTATTCGGAAAAGCAATCCAACCATTTATTCCAATTACTCGCGTCTAGATCGCGTAACTTCTTCAAAAATCCCCACTCTTCGATGCACTTCAAAACCTGTTCACTGAGAAATTCCTTTCCAATTTTACTAGTCGCCTCATCAAACGAGATATCTGTGCAATTACTTATTTCACCTGAGCTTGGAGTAATTGAGTCGTATCCAATTGAAAGCCTGGAGGAATTTACCGAATAAGCCGAAGATTGTTCAGACTGGTAAGGGGTTAATTCACCACTTCGGCCCCCGTCGCTCCTAACCTCAATCTCGCGACTGCTCTTGCTATCAGTCGCCAATAAGTTGAGGTTCAAGCTTTTTTTCACGCCGAGATCCCAAATACTGTTATAGAGATAAGCTTGAGGTAGCCATTGAGTTTCGCCAAGCCGCAATAATCTATTGTTCGATCTGAAGAAAACTGAATCTGCTTCCTGAATAGTAGTATTAATTACTTCCACTAGTTGCGCGCGCGACGCGATAAGTTCATTAAAGTAATAACAGAAACCTCTGTTAACTTTTAGGTACGGTATTGATGCAACCAAAAGGTATTTCTCGATTGCTTCTGCAATGACTATATATAACCTCAAGGTCATTTCTTTAAAACCTGTTAATTCTTCCTCATCGAGTTTTCTAAAATTGCCGAGGTCTGTATCCTTCAACCTGTAATCTAAAGTTAATTCATCAACTTGAGTTGTTTCAGTGTCCGGTTGATCTGGGTCAACCCCTCCGTTTGACGGATTTGGTGATCCAGTTACGCAACTATTCGCCACGAATTTATTACCAGCTGATTTTTGAGTAACTAATTGCTTATTAACATCACTAGCTAGGCGCACTTCCTTGCCGACATCAATGGATCCCCCATTTTTTTTTCCATCAAAATTTAAATTCGATTCTACTACTTTATTTGCATTGTCGGTAAATACGGGACGTATCCGGGTATTATAACTCGAGACGGAGTCAGCTGAGACTCCCCTGGCCTTAGAAAACACATTGAACTTTTTTAATAGAATTAGACTCGGTTTCATTATTTTTCCCAAACTGAATCTGGAATCGAGAAAACGGTAGGCTCGCTTGGTTCCCAGTGAAAAACCTTCCCTGCAAGTTCGAATCAGTTCCTTTCTCACAGGCCCCCAGAATGGAGGTTGTTTCTGGATACTTCCAAAAGGTATATCTGTCTGATATCCCAAAGCAGTTAAATAAGTGAATCTAGGGCTCTTTTGTCTCAACGTCCGTTTGTTTTTTGACTTCTTACCCCCAATAGAGTCAGCTTTCATATATCTCTTCCGAGGAGTCAGTCGTTTTTTATTCCCACCGGAGTGCCAGGGCTTCAGCCGAAACGGATATACAATTTTTATTTGTATACCTTCTCTCAACCAGCGGGGGGGGAGTTGATCCCGTGAGAACTCCTCACCGTCAAACGTGCAATTGATGTGAATTTCCTTTTTCCATTTCATCCAGTCTTTATTCCATTCGGAGTTTTGCCGAAGCAATATACGGCCAATAGTTTTAGAAACTATAAGTACAGGTAGCTTTACAAACTTTCGAAATCTCGATTGAAAAACCAGCATGTAGCCTCTTCCATTATGAATGGGACCTATGTCTGATCTAGCCGCTACAGCTGAACGAGCAAGTTTCGACTGACTTGAAGTTTTCTTTGTCAACGGGGAAGTAGTTAATTGCTGCCCAAGTTGGTAATCCGTGATCTTTTCCGAGCCAATAGGCAATTTTCCGGCCTTAGAACCCGTTAACTGCTCAACGGGTAATTGAAATGAGATTGGTATTTCCACTAGTCTAAGGAAAAAAGCCGAACGCACTTTTTCCTGAAGCGCCTTCCAGAGCAATGTCTTTCGTCTCCTCGACCGCATGGACCCCTTCAAGAATTTTCGACGGAAGTCAGATATTCTTGCGTATCGTTTTACTAATTTCGTCGATCTGGGTTTTCCCTTTGCGAAGGTGAAGCCAACATTCCGTAATTTTCTGTGACGGATATCGCCATCCGCTCCCGGAAAATCAAACTCAGTATCGAAATAAAGTTCGTTATTCCGAGCCAGATTTGCACTCAGATCCTCAATTTTGTGGAGTGTGCGCACCCCTTTCTTTGGGTTTAGGGGACGTTTCCGGCCGCTTACCAAAAATCTATTTGATAAGAAAATTCGATCAAATTTATAGCAATTCTCTTCTTGTTTTATGTAAGTCAAAAATAATGCTCGATCCTCGGGATCCAAGTTCATTATTTCCCCCCAAGTGATAACGGGCCCGGACGGAGATTTTATCTTCCCAAGAATCTTTTGTACGTCATAATCATACAAAACTCGATTTTTGAACATAAATTGGAACATACGTCGAGCCTTTGCTGGCAAAGTTTCCCACGGTAGAGGATTCTTGCCTCCCCCCCTCAATCTCCCATTATTGAAAGAAATCCAATCCTCGATGAAATTCTTTTTAGCTACAGCGGCATCTCTCCCCCTTCTAATTTTTTTCCTTGTCTCTAACTCAGTCCAATACCATCTGGTCAAACTCAACTCATCCTCCGTTAAAAATGTTTGCGGGACCGGAATCCGCACACGTAAGTTACTGACGAAAGGGTCGTAGACGTGGGGTACTCCTTTTTCACCCCCACCTATCAGTCGAATTTTTCTTCCCATCGCTTTCGAAAAGAGAGACCCAGTATCCAATAATTTGATTCGATCTACCAATTCTTTTTGAAAAATTTTATTTCTTACCAATTTTTGTAAGATCCAGCCTCGATATGATGAATAGGTCCCCGCAAACTTATGGGACCCCACTAGAGATTCCTCCAATTATTTTTCGAAAATTGACAAACTGGGCAACGCCGCAATGCATAATCTCTGTTTCCCATCAGTTAAACACTTCTTGAATAAATATGTAGATGTTTTTCCCTTGTAAAAGCTGCTATTTATATCGGATCGGCTATTTCTAATGAATCTATTACCTCGATTCCCTCTTGAGGGGTCAAAAAAAGAGGTAGGCCACGGCTTAAAGAACCACCACAAAAAATCTGGGTACTCAGCAATTTCCCAAAAAGACATTTCTTTATCGTGGGATTCATTCATGAACTTCATGGTCCGAAAAGACACCGGAGCTCTGCCCAGATAAATAAGCGCGTTTGCCACAAAAACAATACTAAAAGTTGTATAGATAACACGTTTTACCGATAAATATATTATCGGCGAATCTTTTTTCACGCGAATCAGAAGTAGTTTGGACAAGTAGCTGAACGCTATGTGACCAGTTAACCAACCTAAGAAATTGGTTATTACAAATATTGAATTGTTGCTGTAGCGAAGGAGAAGCAGGTGGGTTAGTCTTGTCAACACGGGATTCGGTAGTAGAATGGGATTCAAAATTTGAAACAAGAAGCTGTTGATGAATAAACTCACTAATCGTGAATCGCGCGACGAGGTGACGGGACGCAGAATCTGATAATTTGGTAAGTCGTTAATTGCCAGGCAAAATACAACCATGTAAGGTATTGCAACGACGGTTAGTAGGTGTGGTTTTGATAGCAATATATATATTGGTGAACAATATATTGATATTGCAGCTGTTAGCTGCGCTAGCATCAAACCACTCAAAGAGGCGAGACCGCCGATATTTCCCCCCAATAGAAAGGATCTCATACATAAGATTTGGGAAGGTCCGACAGGTAGTGTAGAAGGTAAACCATAATATAGGCCAAATAGTATATAAGGACTCATTGATTTCAGCCCAGTCAGTGACAAAGTATTCAATATATTTGTATTCGTTGTAGTATTTTTGATGTACGGAATTGCTGCCCCACCCGTTTTCAAATTTTCGCACTTTTACCTATTGATTTAGGCCTCCCAAGCAGTATTCCCCGTCTCAATGTCCACTCTTACGACGTCCGTATCGATACCATGTACATTATACATACGAATGTCAAATAAGACAAATGATTTTAGAGAATCAGTTACAAATTTGGGCCGCAAACTTCACCGGAGAGGTTGAGTTTCACTTCCCTAATCATGGAATAAAAGAAGAACTAATGAAATGAATAAGTTCTTTGATTAAGAAATTTTATAGATGATTATATATAACTCTTCATAATGATTAATTACTAATTCTCAACAATTATTTCTTCGATAGCAGCTTAATTAGACATCTACTGTCTGTCTCGATAAGCTACGGCAGCCTAATATAGAGTCACTTCTACGCCGCAATGGACGAGTAACTAGCTCGAGAGCGTCTCTTGCGTTAACAGACCCATGGATTTGCGCAAATGTGAATTCGACCGACCATTTGGTATCTATATCTCTAGCCTCCAAGGGATTGGCGTGGGCCATTCCAGTAATTGCCAAGTCAGGTTGTAGCTCATGCATACGCTGCACCTGACTATAGTTGTCGGGTTTTTCAACAATCCGGGGCGTGGGCTTCTTCATCTTCTCACAAGTGTGTTGCAAAAGCAATAGCTCAGCAGCTTGATATCGCCTATCCATGTAGGGAATACCTACTTCGTAAACAACCATTCCGCATCGGATCAAAAATCTTGCCAGAGAAATTTCTAACAGATTATCTCCCATGAAAAAGACGGATTTACCAGTTATTACTTCGAGGTAATCGCTAAGATTTTTCCACATCTGATTCTCTCTCTCTTCCAGACCATCTGGTTTTACGTCAAATACTGAACAAATTTTCTCGATCCAGGCGCGTGTTCCATCGGGACCGATGGGAAAAGGCGCTCCGATCAGCTGGCATTTCCTCCGACGCATTGGTGTCGTCGCCGTTCGGCTCAAGAAAGGGTTCACTCCGCAGACGTAGACGCCTTCTCCCAAAGCGGGGAGTTCGGTGTATTTTTGCGAGGGTAGCCAACCCGACACAGAAACAGACTGACGCCTCGACTCCAAATTCAATTGAGAAGCTACACTCGAAGGCAGAGATCCAAAAAGTACTAAATTACATCTACCTGACTTACCCCTTTCGTCCTTGGCGACGTCTCCCCTATGTTGGTCCGTGGTACGATGATTATACTCCGGACATCGATGTGTCATAGCAGCCGATGCGGTATCTTCTCCCTGGGTGAAAGCGTGGTCCAACCCATTTGCTCGTGCGACCACAATCGGTATTCCAAGCTGCTTTTCCAATTTGGGTGCTATACCCTCCAAATCCATTTTTATTATCTCTGTGGTACAGGTGCCGATCCAAATAATAACACTGGGGTTCCTATCACTTCTTATTCGTAAACAAATTCTTTCCAACTCCTTCTGATCATTCAATTGGGCTGAAATGTCTCCCTCTTCTGATTCCGCCATTGCATAACGAGGTTCTGCAAAAATCATGACTCCAAGAGCATTCTGCAAAAAGTAACCACGAGTTTTTGTACCTACTACTAAAAAGGAACTATCTTCAATCTTTTGGTATAGCCAAGCTACGCAACTAATAGGGCAGAAAGTGTGATAATTACCAGTTTCGCACTCAAAAGTAGGAATCTCAAGAGTCTTCGTGAAAGTGTTTCCTTGGAGAGGTGTAGATGTATATATATATATGTATACGCGAAGACGCAGCCTCAAATAATCGTAAAACTAAGTGGAGTATCTCGTTGATCATGCAGAGTATCTTGCTGATCGTTTTGAGTTTTTCCTTTCTTTTCCAAATTGGGATTTAAATAAAAGTCGGAAAGTAAGCTAAATAATTCCCTATCTGGAATTTCTCGTGGTACGATTCCCTCCGGCTTAGATAGAGTCTAATCCGCTATATTTGGATGGAAATCACAAACAAAATTCAGATTTGGTTGGCATTCAGCCATTTCGAATGAAGTTTTCCCCTTTACCCTAGAAACACGAATATCTTCGACTAGAGGTAATACCTCGAGTACGGGCATGGGACAAGCTTCTACATATTTATCAATTAAGTCTCTTTCAGATGTTCGGTTTCCCACTGAACCGGCTAGCCGTAAGGGGTGGGTATGCGCCTTTTCCCTGACCGATGCGGCGATACGATTTGCCGCAAAGAGGGCGTCGAACCCATTGTCGGTTATAATAATACAGTAATCCGCATAATTCGGTGGAGCAGCGAAGCCTCCGCAAACTACGTCTCCCAAAACGTCAAATAAAATGATGTCGTATTCGTAAAAGGCGTTTGATTCTTTCGATAGCTTCACCGTTTCTCCCACGACATATCCCCCGCAGCCCGCCCCGGCGGGGGGGCCGCCGGCTTCGACGCGATCCACCCCACCATAACCCCTATGGATTACATCTTCGGGCCACACATCTTCGTAATGATAATCTTTCGATTGCGAAGTATCTATAATTGTAGGTATTAGGAATCCCGTGAGAGTGAAAGTACTATCATGCTTGGGATCACATCCGATTTGCAGTATCCGTTTTCCCCGTCTAGCTAAAGCTATCGATATATTGCAGCTAGTTGTTGATTTCCCAATTCCGCCCTTGCCGTAAACTGCTACTTTCGTCTCACGAAGCTCCAATTCGTGTTCATTTCTCCCGACTATTGTTCATCTTCCCCATCTCTATCTCTACCCTTTCTGCTCCTTCTACTCCTCAGAGATATTACTTCTCTCTATGAGGTAGGAGAATCCTGCGGCTATTCTACTATGCTTCTTGGAGGGGGGGGAATAGAAAGTACTAATTGGTGATTGATCGATACAGATCGTAGGGGGCTTGTGGGGTTGATCTCGACCTCGATCGATTGCCCCCCCCCCCCCTCCCCATGATTTGGGGACCCTTCCATTCAAATGGGATTGCTATCGCCGCCGCCTCCTCCTATAATGGGAGTTGGAGTGTACGTGAAGTTTACTTCACGAAACGTCGGAGAAAGCTTAACGTGTCACAGATTTAGAAGCGGTTCAAGGAACAGAGGTCTTTGAGTGTGTATGAGACTGAATCCCCTACCACTTTCCTCGGTAGCTCAGCGGTAGAGCGGTCGGCTGTTAACCGATTGGTCGTAGGTTCGAATCCTACCCGGGGAGATTCGTTCGAATCTACGTCAGTAATTCCTAGTAGTTGGATAGTTGTGTTTCCCACATATGCCAAATCAAATTGCGTTGGACCATGACCCACCAACCAGTGAATGATTCACTATCGTGCTTATTTCCAGCTCTAACAACTGAAGGGAAAAATATTTGTGCGTCCCTACCCCCCACCCCTCGAATACCCCCAAGGACCCTGCCTATTCAGAGGTCGTTTTCGGGGGCCCCCACTTCAATTCCGGTGTATTGAGCGATTGGAATGAGCGAATCAATCAGTCATCTGGGGGGGGGGGGGTAAATCCACAATTTTCTGAGATAAAGGATCTATCCCAAGCGTGATTTTGAAAAGCTTTTTTGCAAAATCCCTACGGAATAAGCTATTGCTCCCTCTCAATCTTCTTTCTAAGCAGAAAGACTCATAAAAGACTCATATAAGAAATGGTCTTCAGTTCCTTAACCTTCTAAGATGTTGCAAGAAAATGATTTATATCAGTAAAAGGAAAATATAGACCTCCCTTTTACTGATTTGGCTTCTAATTATATTGCTAGAGATCTAGACAGAATGAGGGGTATCTAAGATTTGTTCTATGAACTTTCATGGAGAAATTGTTTCGTCGCTCGATCCAGTGACGCCCCACCAAACCAGAACGCATTGAATAGATATTAATAAATTTCAAGCAACATATTATAGATAAGAAAATCCTGAAATGGGCAACGGTTTCGCCTCATCCATTTGTTTCTGTGAACCAGAAGCCTAAACCGAATAAATCGCTCCGGGAAATCTTCTGCTACCACGTAGGAATCAAAGCGAGCGGGACTAAATATCTGCGGATATTGCAGATGTATATCCATAGAGGAAGTTTCTTTTACGTATTCGGAATCTCGCTCCTCTTCATCCAAAGGGAGATTATTCCACCGCCTAATAGATGAGTCAGGTTTCAATTTCGGATTATCTTCACGATAGAGAAAGAAATTTTCAATTTTTTTATTTGACATTTTATTAAGGTGCTGCCTTCTCGTACCGTAAATGGTGTAAAGCCTCCGCGCCAGTTCTTTCGTCGGCAACAAGCTGCGACGCGAGGGAGGAATGTTAGGATCTGGCTGGAACAGAAGCATGGGGTCCCAGATGAAGCGCCCCCCGAAGAGTCGAGTCGTTTCGTCGAATCGATTACAGTGTGTTTCATATTCATTAGATGAGTCGCCGGATATTCCCAATTCAAGAAATTGCTCGCGTAACAACATGTTATCCAACCGGTTTTCCAATCTTTCAATAGATTTATCTGTCACATTAGTCGCAGATTTTTCAAAACTGAATAGATATCCGCTTTTCTCACACCATTGATTTCTGTCACCCTTAATCTTATTGAATTCGAAATCTTGTTGGGGTATATAATTCCGATTTTGGTAGAGGAGAATTAAGTTATACAAATGATTGGGTTCAGATAATACCCTCATCAATTCATAAGCCCCGCTTCGCAGGAAGCGGAGACGCCAAGCCTTATGGGACCAAGTGATCTCACGCGACACTTCCGTCGGACTTGAGTTTATTAGTTCGGGTGACTGTTGCAGTTCGAAGTCGGTTAGGCTGCTAAATCCCCCCCTTCTCATAAATTTAGAAGAACGACTTGTAGAGGTTACACCTGAACAATACTTGGGTTTAGCGATAGGAACGGAGAAGGAAAGACTATTACTGTGTCGACTTTCGTCTCTACAAATTTCTGAACGTGAGAAATTAGTCGAGAGGTTTTCTAGTACACCACAAGCTAGGTTCAAGTCATTCTCTACGAGTTTGTCGATAACAATGAAATTTTCTTTCTTTCCCATATCCATTTGGAGCGAATTGCGAGCTACTAATCCAGCTAGTATCCCTAGGATATGCGAAAATAGAGTGAATTCATTAAAAGTTGACTTGGTTATTGAAGGTTCCACATACCAGTTAGACAAATAATAAAATCGCATCTTTGACGCGTTACGACCAATATATGTATTTGTGAGATAAGTATCTATCAAACTATTCTTTGAAGTAGCTTCCGCTATCTCGTGAGAAAAGATTTCCCACTCAGAACCGGATTCTATCCCATTGCCCATATCACTAGCAGTCGAATGTTGTCTATGCAAAGCTAATTCAATTGCGTCGCTGCATATAATCTCACTTCTTCTGGAGGTACCTATTAATAACGCCTCATTAGCAAGAAGGAATAAATCTCGTTTACTATAACCCGTAGTTCCAGACCCAGTACCTTCAATAGGAGGAAGAGGCGGATTAGCCTCCATTTCGCAACCTTTGATACGTAATAGAATTGATAATTCTTTGTGACGTTGATACCCGTTGGATTTTCGGAAATTTATCAATTAGTTTAACCGGTTCGGAGCTATTGGAGCTGGATCTATCCTCGCAGGTACGTGAGTCGTAGCGATAACAACATTCCTGCGGATGTTGGAATTGCTGCGCCTGTCACCGATACTTTTCAATATTTGGCAAAGTAAGAATTTGGGATCAGCTTCTAGCTTATGATACGAACGATGAATATTCGATTCATGAATATCTTGAATCCATAGTGTACAAGGAGACATCTCTCTCGCCATTTCAAAAACGAAATTTAATCGGTGTACGCTTTCTTTCGAGATGAAATTTCCACGTACATTATTAAAAAAGGATCGGTTGTATATCAGCTTCTTCAGTGGTAGTTTCACCACTGGAAAGTAGGAATCGAATGCTACATCTCTAATAATGGAAGATCGGCCAGTTTCTATGGGTCCTACTAGCAAAATTCCTTTAGATGGTAATAATCCCGATTGGAGTGAGATAGGTATGTCATGACATGGCATATTTAGTAGACTGCCTCTTCGTCTCGTTGTTGCTGAAAATAGAATATTTCTCTCGAGGGCGAAAAAAGCCCACTTCTCCGCAGGATCCAACTTACGGATCTTGTGACTCAATAGATCATTTTGCCAGAATTGAAGTAAGTATGCCAAGACATTAGATCTTTCTTGTGGATAAGGTTCATGAGAAATATCGTTGCTCAATAAATCATAATTGGAATTCAATTTCGATACATACCTATAAATAATTTTATTCGTCACTAAATGTTGAGTCAGTAGTTCTTTCTTACTATCTAGGATATCGGAGCTTTCTTTATGAAACATCCACGAATCGAGTTCGTTTTTCACGAAGGAGAAAAAGATTATATTATTTATGTAATTCAAGAATCTATTCAAAGAATAGATTAGTAGATCTCTCGTTGACATTTAGCTTGTCGAGGGGGAATGCATTACCTCTTTCAAATAGGATCCACGCGTCGGGTCTGTTAGATATTCAATAGTATTGAAACGCTTCCATGGATGAAAGGAATTGAAACCCGAAACGGCAGACAAAGGGTGTTTGAATAATGCAAGAACAATTAATACTGAAAGGATAAAGTAATAGAAGATAGACCTATTGGAAAATTGAGATACTGACCATCCTCCCGAGTGTAAAATCTCCGCTTCATCAGGAATTTCTTCGAAAATAAGAAGACCTATCTCGGATACTATAGTATTGATAGAATCGTTGTCAAATCTCAACCCTAGGCTTTGCAGCCCTTGGAATAAATAGGCTTTCGCGCCATCTACTACATCCTCAGCAATTCTTTTATAAATTCTAGGGAAATTATGAGTTGAGTCATAACTTATTTTAAGTACTATTTCTGGATATGTTTCTCTAATCGGATCGTAGAAGTATCTCCACCAGGTGGGGGTAAAAAACCAAGGTATATAATCTCTAAATAAGCTCCATTTTTCACCGATATTGTCTTTCCAAAAGATCCAAGAGATCTCACATCTGTTCAAATCTTTTAATAATTCATTGAAATTGATAAAGTGGGATGGACGAATAGCCTCTTTCCGGATAGATTGATCCGCGTAGTCCGTATCTTCGCGCGCAACCTCCTTTCCAATCGATTCTGCTAGAGATCTCGATGTTACATCGTTGCATAATGGGAGTCTTAGCGACCAGTAAGATGTTTCCATTTCTTCTGGTTCCCAGAAATACCTAATGGACAAATTCTTCTGATAGAATCGATCCAATACCAGATTCTTGGGACGAGATTGGGGTCGCCGATCCGACGATGAATCGGAGTTTATCGACGTCTTCCCCAAATAAACTCCAGCGCTACTGCACGAATATAGAAATGACTCTATCGTTTCACGAGGAGATGAGTTCAAACTTGCCAGTAACCTCTTCAGATCCGAAATAGAATTGGAAAGTCCATCTGAATGAGTTACTAATGCTGTGGATTCATGCAGATTAGACGAAATAAATTGAATTGGCGTGAGTACGTGGCCAGCAACCTCCCCTGCTGTTTGTTTCGATAAATTGGATGACAACGAATCCGACAGTTGGGGATGAATAAATGAGATGATACTAGATGAGATGGTTTCATCTTCGGAGCCCGAATAGAAGTTTTCTAGGACGTTGAGATAGCTACTGTTGCACCTCCCAATAAAAAAATCCCTTCTGATTCTCGGAATAAAGTTGCTTCCAGCACAGTTCCGTATAGGTGAGTCGTCTAGAAAGTTTAGTTTATCAACCTGATCGGAAATGTATCTCGAAATATTCCCACCAATATCTCTAGTTGAACCTCCCCCACGGTTTAAATCATGCAGAAACGGATTCCAAAATTGCCCCCCCGTAATGGAAAGAGCATCGTTTGAAAATCCTGCTCGGATGGATTCGATGCGGGGCAACCCGAGAGAAGTAGGATTCACTGCAGGTTCCAGCTCGGTCGAAGAGCCTACCGATTTCTTACCCATTAACAGTTTGGATTCAATGAATAAACTCTTTTTTCTCTCAAGAATTGTTTTGAGGAAAAGTATCTGTTCGTCAATGTAACCATCGAATAAACTTGATAAAAGATCAAGCTTCGTGAGATCTATCTTGTTCAATTTCTCGAGATCTATGTCGTTCAATTTTTCGATGCAGTAATCAATGGTATATATCAAAGCTTTCTGGCGAGTAACCTCAACAACAATCATTTTATGAAGAAAAAAAGCATTGAGAAATCGATGAAAATCTTTTTCGTTCTGTTGATTGTTACTACCGAGACTGACACCAATATTACTTAGTAATTCGTTTCTTACTACTGATACACGGCAAATTGATTCCTCCAAGTCATACTTTAAGACTTCCCCGACAGGGAAAAGAGACGAATCCCCGGTCGTATCGAGCCATCTATGCACATTTGACTGAACATTTCTATACTCATCAATTTGAGAGGTAATATATTCGCTCAATAGGCGCTCTACGTTATCTTTCCATTTCAATACTACTTATTCAGTTGCAATTCCTGTTACACCGGTGTACTCCCCGCCCCCCGTCCAGCCATCCAACCGATATTTGATTTGGAAGAAATATTCAGTAAATAATGCGCAAACATAGTCGTGGAAAAGAAATATGTATGTTGAGTAGAGAGGTATGATTCCATTTCGTCCATACAATCTAACTAAAGAATATATTGAATGTATGTTACCCTTTTCTTTCAATTAGTTTGAAGAAGTAGTATTTTCACTTCGATTACTTATTTTTTTAGGTATACCTGAAGATATTTGAAAATAGTTTGGAAGAATCTCATTGAGGTTGAGGTGTCTGCTACTCGCTAGCCCAAGTTTTTTGCCAGATATTTGAGTAAGCGGCATGTCACCCTTCGTTTTCAATGGAAATCCTTTCCCAGATTTGACGCTACTACCGACGTCAATAACTACTGCCCCACCAAAAATCAGATTCGATTTCTCAATTATCGAGAGAGATTTGGTGAGTCGATTTATTAATCCATTTTTCATTTGTGAATAAGTGTGTAGAATGGGAAATTCTTCCCCATTTTTGTCACAATCCAATCCGGATATAGAGCCACGAAACGACGTCGTCTTCTCACAAGACGTAAATGAAGACAAGTTGGAAAAGGCTTCTCGCTCAAGATGAAATCCTGATCCATCCCCCCGGTGATCTGCTGAATTTCCGGATTCAAGTAACGCCTTGTCGCAGGAGTTTAATACCACGGGACTTAATGAGTCGCTCATCAATCGTGTTGCTTGTAACCGACCCAGATCTCGCTTGTTATGATTTTCCCAAAAGAGTAACGAATCAAAACCACTTTGGTTGCTTTTAGAAACTACCAGATAGTTATAGAATTTGAAAAACCTACTTGAATTTTGTAAAAACCTATCCCTACAAAATGCTTGAATCCCTTCAGCCTCATCCTTGGATATATCTCCGCCAAGGAGTGAATCCCTCACCACGCATGCCTTCCATCTACCGGAAACCAGAGGAATCATCGCACCATAACGAACTTGTTTCCCCTTTCTCGTTGAACCTGCAGAAATATCTTCGTTCAAACCTAAGTGGCGGGAAACAGGTATTCCACTCTTTCCAACAGATAAAGATCTTTCGAATCGGGGAAAGCAGTCGGAGGAGAAGTCACCAGAATTTTCTGCTTGTTTTTTTATTACTCCGTCACCCCCATTAATGACTCCCGCTAATACAAAACTTCTTCCGATCGACCTTTTGTCACTCAAGCAATGCATATAAATTGGTATCGTTAGCAACATCAGCATCTCCGGGGTGATGCCACTATCTCTTTTTAGTGAATCACGCAGATTGCGTAAAAATAGTGAACTCAGAAATCACAAGTCAGATAATCTGATAAAAGGTTCATAATTGGAAGATGGACTAATTAAAAATTCTTTGAGATGTTGGTTTTTCAACGATTCGAAGAAGTGGTCTAATAGACTGACTTCTACTAACTCTGAAATTCTAGATAAAAAATCTGGACTTCCTACTCTTTCTTTTGCCACCTCTTTTACCTCATCTTCTTTTTTCGTATTAATTCTATGCGGTAGATACTATCTATTTCCCACATTTATTATACCAATAATTTTGGCAATTTCAAGATAGAATGGAGTAAATATTTCAAACGAGTCTAGTAATTTCTGTGAATAGTCGTATCCAAAACTGGAATTAGATCGGGAATTATAAATTGTTATTGTCGGGGAGACCCACACATATCCCACCCACCTCAACAATTCTTCTCTGTTCTAAGCAGAGCGATGGGATCGAATTACCCAATTGGATGGGCGAACGACGGGGATTGAACCCGCGCGTGATGGATCCACAATCCATTGCCTTGATCCACTTGGCTACGTCCGCCCCCTCTGTCGATTTAGTTGGCCCCCCCCCCGGACGTGAACGAGATCTATCCGTTAGGCAAGCTAGATAGGTTCTTGGGTTGATACACATACATATTAACTTTATGTATATAGCAAGACAATAGAAAATCTTTGAAATGAGGAATGCAATCTCAATTTTTATTTTTTATCCAAATATGTGGGGTGGGGATTACATTCCCCAAATCGGAGTAGGAAACTTCGCAATCTATTAAATCGCAGAAGGATATTCCAAATAGTTTTCAGAATTCAAGGTTGGAAACTGATAATCGTGAAATTGTGACAAGCTGTTATCATCCTTTCCATTCGTTCTACCGCACGAACTTTCAACTCGTTGGACACCAAACCTCCTCCTCTGGAGTTAAGAGATTTGGCATCCAGTTGTGCCACAAAACCAGACGGATATTATCCGTTTATAGAAGGAGCTTCAACAGAAGCCAAGTCTAGAGGGAAGTTATGAGCGTTACGTTCATGCATGACTTCCATACCTAGGTTAGCACGGTTTATGATATCAGCCCAGGTGTTTATAACACGACCCTGGCTGTCAACCACGGATTGGTTGAAGTTAAAACCATTCAAGTTGAATGCCATGGTGCTAATGCCTAAAGCGGTGAACCAGATACCTACTACGGGCCAAGCAGCTAAAAAGAAGTGTAGAGAACGAGAATTGTTGAAGCTAGCATATTGGAAGATCAAACGACCGAAGTAGCCGTGAGCAGCTACGATGTTGTAGGTTTCTTCTTCCTGACCGAACTTATAACCTGCATTAGCAGACTCATTCTCAGTTGTTTCTCTGATCAAACTAGAAGTTACCAAAGAACCATGCATAGCACTGAATAGAGAGCCGCCGAATACGCCAGCTACACCCAACATGTGGAAGGGATGCATAAGGATATTGTGCTCAGCCTGGAAGACGATCATGAAGTTGAAAGTACCAGAAATGCCTAGAGGCATACCGTCGGAGAAACTTCCTTGACCAATTGGGTAGATCAGGAAGACGGCGGCAGCAGCTGCGACAGGAGCCGAATACGCAACAGCAATCCAAGGACGCATACCTAAACGGAAGCTTAGTTCCCATTCGCGACCCATGTAGCAAGCTACACCAAGTAGGAAGTGAAGAACGATAAGTTCGTAAGGACCACCATTGTAAAGCCATTCATCGACGGAAGCTGCTTCCCAGATTGGGTAGAAATGTAACCCAATAGCTGCAGAAGTAGGGATGATAGCACCGGAGATAATGTTGTTACCGTATAACAAAGAACCAGAAACGGGTTCGCGAATACCATCAATATCTACAGGAGGAGCTGCGACGAAAGCAATGATGAATACAGAGGTTGCGGTTAGTAAGGTGGGAATCATTAAGACGCCGAACCATCCGATGTAAAGACGGTTTTCGGTGCTGGTGATCCAGTCGCAGAAGCGACCCCATAAGCTTGCGCTTTCGCGTCGTTCTAAAGTTGCGGTCATGGTAATTTTCGGTTTTCGAGAAATAATTGGTGATTCCCCAGGCTAGTAAGCTTGTTAATTAGTAATATATCACAAAAACCTATCTGTGTCAACCGAAATTAATTGAGTCCCCAGAATTTTCGGATATGGGGGCTTCTTCTTGATACCTCAAACAATTTCTAGCCATTGTTTTACAACAAGGCTTTCCTTTTCCAAAAGAGAAAATTCAATTTTTACCCCATGCGGTATGCGGTGCGCACCTCAATAAACTTCAGTCTCTGAAAAACTGGTCACGCGTCAAGCCTTTTTGCGAGGCACTCCGCAACTCTGCATTGGCCCTCTCCCCCCCCCCCCGCTATCCTATTAGGTTAGGAGGAGTCTAATAATTAACAACCTAAAAAGAAGTAGTTGCCGATCCCCACTTGTGGCTTAGACACCCGTTATTCGTCGTTGACTCCTCACTCAACCATTTCTTCATAGTGTTTTCTGATTCCCCGATAGTTTGTGCCCCGGTTCCAATCCACGACGGAAAGATTGTGGATTGGAACGAATCCGAAACTAGCGGAAATGAGCAAAAGCTTTGTTAGCTTCCGCAACTTTATGAGTCTCCTCTTTCTTCCGTATGGCACTACCGGAATTCCTGGCGGCATCCATTGATTCATCACTCGATCTTGAAGCCATACTTCGACCTGAGCGTTTCCGACACGCGATTAATGACCACCGGATAGCCAAAGCTTTTCCCTCTGCCGGTACTACTTCAACGGGAACTCGATAAGTTGATCCACCTACACGTTTGGTTTCTGTCACTACATCGGGAGTTACCCCGCGCACCGCCTGCCGCAGAACAGACAGTGGGTTCCTATTTGTCTTTTACCTAATCCGCTTCATAGCCTGATAAAAAATCTGATAAGCCAGTGATTTCTTGCCATTTTTCAGGATACGATCAACTAGCATATTTACTAATCGATTACGATAAATTGGATCTGATTCGATATTTTTCTTTCTGTTCGCTACACTGCTCCGATGTAACACGAGTTTACAAATATAAATATGTCAGATTTCAATCAATTCTTTTATTTCAATGGTATCTCAAGCTACTATTTTGGCTTCTTCACTCCATATTGTAGGGTGGATCCACCGGTTAGTCGAGGATCTCCCTCCAAACTGCACGTGCGACTTTCATCGAATACAGCTTTCCACATGATTGAATAGTTTCTACTCAAATGATTTTGAACCATTTATTTTTTAGGATGCAAATCATATTTACTCATCGCACGTTGAGTATCCGTTTTCTCCTATTCCACGGATGGAAGAAGTCGAAGTCTAGATATAGGAGAAGAAAATCTTGCAATTCAGTTATCTTACTGGGAATGTCCGTAGGTTTATCAATCCAATCAGTAGATGTGCATAAAGCCTTCACCGAATCTCCGTAGTCGTAATCTAAACCTGTTCCAAGAGGAAAAGAGGTCCTAAGATTTTCTAGGTGAGAGTCCAGGTAAAACTCAAATTACTGGAATAGAACACCTTAGACACCAAGTTGTTTCATACAAATAGATAGATAATAATTAATATCTATCAATCTCTGTAGTAGCAGGCTTCAGTCCCCTGGCAATGCTGGGTCGGCTACACATTTAACATATCAGAACAACTGATACGGAGTCGTTGTAGTGATACAAGTTATGACAATGTTCTGCAACGCACTAGAACGCCCTTTTTTACGATCCTTCACCCCTACAGCATCTAAGGTTCCTCTAGCAATGTGATACCTAACACCGGGTAGGTCTTTGACCCTTCCGCCTCTCACGGGGACCACCGAATGTTCCTGCAAATTATGGCCGATACCTGGTATGTAAGCCGTTACCTCAAACTTGGAGGTTAATCGAACTCTCGCGACTTTACGTAGGGCAGAGTTGGGTTTTTTTGGTGTAGTCGTGGAATAGTCGACAGCTCCAATGTCACTATACAGAACCGTACGTGAGATTCTCACCTCATACGGCTCCTCGTCATTCAATTACCCCTGAGGGGAAAAGTCCAAAATTCCTCCCAATTGTTTTCAGCCGCAAATACAGAAGTATTTACAGAAGGAGAAAAAAATAATGAAATCCTTTTCAATTCATTTTTAAGGATTCGGCTTTGCGCCCCACTCATTTCCCGGATCCCGTTATTATTAATAAGCAACCCAGGTAGAAAGTTGAAAAATCTGTCAAATCGATGGGTAAATTTGTTAACGAGTTCCTTGTTTTCGTGCAAGTAATATGATGCGGATTGAGTATGGAGGAGATTGACGAGTCGGTATCAGCTTATCCGCATCATTAATCATTTTTTGATAAGGAATTCATTTTGAAATGGAGACAGTTTCGATATTTCACTCTCGTTCTTTATTTCGTTTCGACGAGGCTATCTGAAGAGGATCCAGCAACCCAACGCTAACGAACTACCCCAATAAGTAGGTGAGCCGAAATATGGAGTGGGTAGGATCTGATCACTACCTGGAGTTTGCCAGCGACGACGACGCCGAAGTGGCAGTGAGAAAAAAAACCAAGGATACATACAAGAAGAAAAAGAAAAATAAGTTAAGGTTAATAGGTTATTTGTTTAGTCGATTGCGGCTTAGTCAGCCTGTTCCGTCACGAGCCACTGGTCAAGCCCCGCTGCATTCTACCACCCTCTTCCGCGAGCCGAATCGGAAGTCTGGGTTCCGCGGGGAGAAAATTGTATCACAAGAGCTCGGGGAGGTCAAGCCGTTTCTATCACCAGTTGTTACTAGCAATCCCATATCTAAAAGGTTATGATTAAGAAAGATCGAAAGCCTAGCAAAAGGGGAGTTAGCACTGGCAGGGGTGGGGTGCTGGTATACCAAGTATAGTTATGAGGTTACAAGGATGTTGGGTGAAGGCGGAGGCAGCCTCGACTCCCTTGCAACATTCCTCGAAAAATATTTTCAATCGAATTTGGGGACTTGCCAAACTGAAACTGCCTTACAGTTTATTTTTGGGTGGAGCTGAGAAAACAAATAGGCCAAACACGTTGGGCAATCCGTCACCTCTGCTCATATCCTATTCCTATGGTGTGGGACCCATAAAAACCATTTCGAGCGGGGAA